CCAATACACAGACAACTTCTTTCTCAAAAAGTACTTGCTGCACTTCTTTCTCATGAAGCTGCTTTGCAAGAAAGGAGTGAGTTCCCTCCGGGGGTTCTGATAGCCAATGCTTCCTACGCTCCAGCCCTTAGCCCTGAACTCCTTAGCACAAGCACTGACGTAAGCCCGTGAAGGCCTTCAATATCGCACCTACTAGGACTGAAATTTAGTTTTCGAATAGGACTACTTCTTTCTTTTCTGTACGCTAGGGTCGTTCGGGCGGAAAACCGAGTTGCGTACTGGGTGAAGCTTAGTCCTTTGGACCTTTCAATCTCGCAACTTTTTTAGATTAGCTAGGGCCGCCCGCACGCTTTAAGGGTTGTTGAAGGTATTGCACTAAGAAAGACTCCTGCCGTTGCTATGCTAAAGGTAAGATTTTATTTGAAAGCCGCTCAAGCAATTTCTTTAAAAAAATAAGAGCAAGCAAGACAAGATAAGGCTCGAAAGCTGCGAAGAAAGTCGAGCTGTGAAATCGGTGTGGTGAGGTATTTGAAGTGTTCAGCGAATATAGATAAAGAGACTAAAAAAGAGCACCGTGCTGTACTGGCAGAGCTTCAGCAAAACTAGGTAGGTAGCTTTCGCTAATGAGAGATGGATTTGGGGCTCCGATTAGGTCTCCTAATTCATGGAATTAGTTTTATCTTTATTTATTAGTTTCTTTTTAAAGCAGCATTCTCCCTTGACTCGATCTTTAATTGAATTATCGATAGAACGTTGATCAATATTAAGGAAGAGATCGAGGATAACAGCAGGATCCTATCTGATCTTTGTCAACACAGGACTCGAAGCCCCCTGCTCAAACAAAAGGGTAATCCTTCGGAATTGAAAATTCCTTTCGGATTTCTTATATTAATTATAGTGGAGGGGAGAAGACTCATTTTTCATTCTATCTATATAGGGGGGGGAGCCATTGTGAAGCCTAGAGAGGCGGAAGCGGCAAATCGCTTCTACCGAGTTCCACAACACTTAGCTTAGTAGCTTAACTCTTTCTACCTCTTCAAACCTAACTAGGACTTGGCTTAATGAATAGAAAGAGGTCTCACAAGATCGGGAACACTTCACTATGATAGGCTTATGCTTAAGGATTGATTCAGTTCTATAGCTTTAAGCAGTCGCTGCAAGGGGTCGAGGGTATTAGGTTTCGATGTTAACACGCAAGGTCGGGATCGGACGATGCATGGTACCCATTGAGAAAGGTATTAGCTTCGTACACACCGCCATTTCATATGAGCAAAGCGGATCTATCAGTCGACGAGTCGCCAGGTGAATATTGATGCACCAGTTTCTTTTAAGTAAGTCGAGGAAGTACCAGAATTATTCTATTCAACTAGAGAGGCAAACCCTTCTGGAACTGCTGGTTTCGGAGGCAAAGATGTTTGGTCCGCTGGCTTTGTAGTCGTGGGTCAGTCACAAGGATTGTTGGGCTAATTGCTTTCTCTAGCATATTTAGCAGTCAGGGATCGTCGACCCGGCTTTGACCCCACCTCGCGATATGGCAGTTTCTTCTGTTTCTGGAAAGGTAAGGCGGCAGTTGAAGCTTCAGCTTTCCGGATGGTAAACGAGTTAGCTCCGTAAAGAAAGATAGAGTGAACACAGCGCCCGCAAGGGGAGGTTGTTTCGCCCGTAGTTCTTGCTGTTTCACCGGGAGTTGAAGTAAGAGGGGTTGTTGTCTAAAGTGCGTGCTTTCTATCGCGGAATCTGTATATTCATTCCGTTTTCAATTCTTCACATTCTATGTTACATTATGTCAGCACCTAGCTAGCACCCGGCTTTCCTGACTTACCACCAACCCCATCTAAATGAAGACAGGGATACACAACTAAACCTTTGAACTCGGGTAGCCTTTAAGCATAGCGTTCATCAGAACTAGGCAACTTTCTTTTATTAATCGGTAGGGAAATTATTTTTTGGGGGAAGTCCAGACATGAATAAAGCAATGAAGGAAGCGTAACGAATTCATTTAGATACCGAATCTACTGCCCTAGACTACACGGATCGAACGAGAAGCATGAATTCTCCTCACGCTTTTTCATTAGGGTAGCGGCAAGCCATTTGCACGGCGGAATTCTTCGTCCGTAAAGTAGCGGTAGAATTCCTGGTAAATGTCTGACTGTCTATCGTGCTGGTTTAATTATTGAATAATAGAATTAAGACTCCCATCCATGAGATGGCGCTGAAAGGAATGTTGCAAAGAGTTCAAAGGGGCTCCACCTTATAGTGAATGAAGTAGTACGCTTCCTTGCGTACATTTGTATATGGAGAAAGCTCCATGATACGGTCAATATTCTGCTCACCAAGCATAAGATTGAAGAGTCTATCTTGCAAAATACCCTTTCGCTCCAATACTGTGAGCTCAAAATATTCCATATCTAGGATTTATCTAAAATGTGGAACATTGAGAGCTTGATCGAAGTGCTGGCGAACAAGTCCTTCGTACTCTCTCCCGGCTGATTCTGTGGAG